CCGGAGTCCTACTCATGGCGACCTAGTTGAATTGGGAGAAGCTGTAGGTATTATTGCAGGCCAATCCATTGGAGAACCGGGCACTCAATTAACATTAAGAACTTTTCATACCGGTGGAGTATTCACGGGGGGTACTGCAGAACATGTGCGAGCCCCTTCTAATGGAAAAATCAAATTCAATGAGGATTTAGTTCATCCGACACGTACACGCCATGGACATCCCGCCCTTCTCTGTTCTATAAACTTGTATGTAACTATTGAGAGTGAAGATATTCGACATAATGTAAATATTCCACCCCAGAGTTTTCTTTTAGTTCAAAACGATCAATATGTCGAATCAGAACAAGTGATTGCCGAGATTCGCGCGGGAACATCCACTTTGAATTTTAAAGAGAAGATTCGAAAACATATTTATTCTGACTCAGACGGAGAAATGCACTGGAGCACCGATGTATATCATGCATCCGAATTTACATACGGCAGTGTTCATCTATTACCAAAAACAAGTCATTTATGGATATTATTAGGAGAGCCGCGTGGATCCAGTCTAGTTTCACTTTCGATCCACAAGGATCAAGATCAAATGAGTGCGAATTCTCGTTCTGTCAAGAGTTTTAACCTTTCAGGAACGGATGATCAGTTGCGAGAAAAATTATTTACTTCAGATTTTTCGGGTAAAAAAGAAGATAGGATTCCTGATTATTCAGACCTTAGTCGAATTAGATGTACTGGTCGTTGTAATCTCGTAGATCCGACCCTTCTTTACCCTAATTCTGATTTCTTTTCAAAGAGGCGAAGAAATAGATTCATCATCCCACTCCAATCGATTCAAGAACGCGAGAACGGACTAACGCCCCCTTCAGATATCTTGATTGAAATCCCCATCAACGGCATTTTCCGTATAAATAGTATTCTTTCTTATTTGGACGATCCTAGATACAGAAGAAGGAGTTCGGGCATTACTAAATATGGGCCTCTAGAAATGCATTCAATCGTCAAAAAAGAGGATTTGATTGAGTATCGAGGAGGCAAGGAATTTAGTCCAAAATACCAAATGAAAGTAGATCGGTTTTTTTTCATTCCCGAGGAAGTGCATATATTACCCGGATCTTCTTCCATAATGGTACGGAACAATAGTATCATTGGGGTAGATACACAAATTACTTTAAATATAAGAAGCCGCGTAGCCGGGTTGGTCCGAGTGGAGAGAAAAAAAAAAAGAATTGAACTTAAAATATTTTCTGGAGATATCCATTTTCCCGGAGAGACAGATAAGATATCCCGACATAGCGGCGTTTTGATACCACTAAGAACAGGAAAACTCAATTCTAAGGAATCGAAAAAACGGGAAAATTGGATCTATGTTCAACGGATCACACCTAGTAAGAAAAAGTATTTTGTTTTGGTTCGTCCTGTCGTCACATATGAAATAACGGATGGTATAACTTTAGGAACACTTTTTCCTACGGATCTGTTGCAGGAAAGGGATAATGTGAAACTTCGAGTTGTCAATTATATCCTTTATGGAAATGGTAAACCAATTCGAGGAATTTCTGATACAAATATTCAATTAGTTCGGACTTGTTTAGTATTGAATTGGAACCAAGACAAAAAAAGTTCTTCTAGTCAAGAAGCCCGTGCTTCCTTTGTTGAAATAAGGGTAAATGGTTTGATTCGACATTTACTAAGAATCGACTTGCTGAAATCCATTTTTTCATATATCGGAAAAAGGAATGATCCCTCGGGCTCAGGATTGTTCTCGGATAATGGATCGGATTCCACCAAAATAAATCCGTTTTCTTCGATTTATTCCAAGGCAATAATCCAACAACCCCTTAATCAAAATCAAAGAACTATTCATACGTTGTTAAATAGAAATGCGGGATTCCAATCGTTGATAATTTTGTCATCATCCAATTGTTTTCGAATGGGTCCATTCAACGACGTAAAATATCACAATGTGATCCACAATGGGATAAAAGAATCAATTAACATTACAAAAGATCCTATAATTCCAATTAAGAATTCGCTGGGGCCTTTAGGAACAATCCCTCTAATTCTAATTGCGAATGTTTATTCATTTTACCATTCAATAACTCATAATCAGATCTTGGTAAATAACTATTTGCAACTTGACAATTTAAAACAGACCTTTCAAGTAATTAAATTGAAATATTATTTAATCGATGAAAAGGAGAAAATTTATAACCCCGATCCATGCAGTAACATTCTTTTCAATTTGAATTGGTATTTTCTCCATCCCAATTATTGTCAAGAAACATCTACAATAATGAGTCTTGGGCAATTTATTTGTGAAAATATATGTATAGCCAAAAATGCACCACACCTAAAATCGGGTCAAGTTATACTTGTTCAAGTTGACTCTGTAGTAATACGATCAGCTAAGACTTATTTGGCGACTCCGGGAGCAACTGTTCATGGCCATTATGGGGAAATCCTGTACGAAGGAAATACTTTAATTACATTTATATATGAAAAA